AGATATGTATGATATCTTCTATATATAGATATATAGATTCCAGAAATTGAAAGGGTGTATAAACAGAACTTCTTTTGATTATGATTATCTCATTGGTTACGAAATTGGATTGCTAGCTTCTACTCGTGTTCTAGCTCGTCTGAGAGTTAGATTTGCTTCAATTACTTGTCGCTTTCCTTCCGCCTTCTTCAAATTAGCTTCTGCTATTTCAAGAGTTTGCTGAGCTTCTTGTGGATCAATGTCACTACCCCTCTCAGCATCATTTACTAAAATAGTGATTTCATTATTGCCTATTCTAGCAAAACCGCCCATCAGAGCCATTGTTAACCATTGGTCGTTAAGGCGTATTCTTAAAATCCCTATATCTACCGCTGTGGCAGTAGGAGCATGGTTTGGTAATACACCAATTTGACCATTATTAGTAGGTAAAATGATTCCGTTTACTTCTGAATTCCAAACACTTCGATTAGGAGTCAGTACACAAAGATTTAAGGTCATTTCTTTAATTGGTTCTCCATTTCTAAGTTCATAGCTTTCGCGGTAGCTTCGTCGATGTTACCTACCAAATAAAAGGCCTGCTCAGGAAGACCATCTAATTCTCCGGAAAGGATCAATTGAAACCCTCTAATTGTTTCTGCTAGACCAACATACTTTCCTGGCGAACCTGTAAATACTTCTGCTACGAAAAAAGGTTGGGATAAGAAACGCTCAATTTTTCGTGCTCTTGCTACAGTTAAACGATCTTCCTCCGATAATTCGTCCAACCCAAGAATAGCTATAATGTCCTGAAGTTCTTTGTAACGTTGTAAAGTTTGCTTAACTCTTTGTGCAATTTCATAATGTTCCTCGCCAACGATCCTAGGTTGTAGCATAGTTGACGTTGAATCTAACGGATCCACCGCTGGATAGATCCCTTTGGCGGCCAATCCTCTTGATAGTACGGTAGTAGCATCTAAATGGGCAAATGTCGTGGCAGGGGCGGGATCGGTCAAATCGTCTGCAGGTACATAAACTGCTTGAATCGACGTTATGGACCCTTCTTTTGTAGAAGTAATTCTTTCCTGTAATGAGCCCATTTCAGTACTAAGAGTAGGTTGATAACCCACAGCGGAAGGCATTCTACCCAATAAAGCAGATACTTCCGAGCCTGCTTGAACGAAACGGAAGATATTGTCAATAAATAAAAGTACGTCTTGTTCATTAACATCTCGGAAATATTCCGCCATAGTTAGGGCAGTCAATCCAACTCTCATACGGGCCCCTGGCGGTTCATTCATTTGACCATAGACTAAGGCCACTTTTGACTCTGCAATATTTTGTTCATTGATAACTCCAGATTCTTTCATTTCCATGTAAAGATCATTTCCTTCACGAGTACGTTCACCTACTCCGCCAAATACGGATACGCCCCCATGAGCTTTTGCAATGTTGTTGATCAATTCCATAATGAGTACGGTTTTCCCCACTCCCGCTCCTCCAAATAATCCAATTTTTCCTCCGCGGCGATAGGGGGCTAAAAGATCTACCACTTTAATTCCTGTTTCAAAAATCGATAATTTTGTATCTAACTGTGTAAAGGCAGGCGCAGATCTATGAATAGGAGATGTTGTGCTAGTATCTACGGGACCTAAATTATCAACAGGCTCCCCAAGCACGTTAAAAATTCGTCCAAGAGTTGCTCCGCCGACTGGAACGCTTAAAGGAGCTCCTGTGTCAATAACTTCCATTCCTCGCGTTAGACCATCTGTCGCACTCATAGCTACAGCCCTAACTCGATTATTTCCTAATAATTGTTGTACCTCGCAAGTCACATTAATTGCTTGACCAGTCGTATCTCGACCCTTAACTACTAAAGCGTTGTAAATATTCGGCATCTTGCCCGGAGGAAAAGCTACATCCAGTACCGGACCAATAATTTGAGCGATACGCCCTAGGTTTTTTTTTTCAAGTGTGGAAACCCCAGGACCCGAAGTAGTAGGATTGATTCTCATAATATATAGTATAGTAAAGTATGTCGAAATTTTTTGCAAAAATTATCGAATCCAAAAAAAAAAATGTCCGATAGCAAATTGATCGATTAATTAAAAATTAAATAAAAATAAATAAGATTAGCAATACACTTTGTTGGTACCATCCAAACGAATCGAATTAAATTGACCAAAAATCCTTAGAAAGTCTTTTATTTGCCTATCATTATAGACAATCCTTTCTATATTATCGATGGAAATCGAACCTGAACTCTAAACTTTCTTTTTTTTTATGATTCATTATTTTTATCGAACTGGGACTTAGTTCGTATTTAGTATATAGATTGATGTCTAGCCTATTCTTTTACCCTTTTAGGATGGAATTTCGGATATTTTCACATCTAGGATATACATATACAGCATATACCGCTGTCAAGGGTAAATTTCGAATTATTTAGTTCTTTCAATTCAACTGTGGGGACGAAATTCGAAACTTGAAAAACAACGGTTACGGTTGGGTTGCGCCATATATA